TTCATTGATAAGAAAAAGAAAAAAGGTGAACGGCGATTGGATTGATGATAAAATAGAATCCTGGGTCTTGAACAGTGATTCGATTGATGCTAAAGACAAAGAATTCTTGGTTCAGTTCTCCACCTTAACGACAGAAAAAAGGATTGATCAAATTCTATTGAGTCTGACTCATAATGATCATTTATCAAAGAATGACTCTGGTTATCAAACGATTGAACAACCGGGAGCAATTTACTTACGATACTTAGTTGACAGTCATAAAAAGTATCTAATGAATTATGAGTTCAATACATCCTGTTTAGCAGAAAGACGGATATTCCTTGCTCATTATCAGAAAATCACTTATTCACAAACCTCCTGTGGGGCTAATAGTTTTCAGTTCCCATCTCATGGAAAACCTTTTTCGCTCCGCTTACCCCTAGCCCTCTCTAGGGGTATTTTAGTGATAGGTTCTATAGGAACTGGACGATCCTATTTGGTCAAATACCTAACGACAAACTCCTATGTTCCTTTCATTACAGTATTTCTGAACAAGAACAAGTTCCGGGATAACAAGCGTAAGGGCTTTGTTATTGACGATATCGACCGTGACCTTGATACGAAGCTGGAGCTTCTAACTATGAGGAATGCGCTAACTATGGATATGGGTAGGATGCCGAAAAAAAAAATAGAACGGTTTTATATCACCCTTCAATTCGAATTAGCAAAAGCAATGTCTCCTTGCATAATATGGATTCCAAACATTCATGATCTGGATGTGAATGAGTCGAATTACTTATCCCTCGGTCTAGTAGTGAACTATCTCTCCAGAGGTTGTGAAAGATGTTCCACTAGAAATATTCTTGTTATTGCTTCGACTCATATTCCCCAAAAAGTGGATCCCGCTCTAATAGCTCCGGATAAATTAAATACATGCATTAAGATACGAAAGCTTCTTATTCCACAACAACGAAAGCACTTTTTCACTCTTTCATATACTAGAGGATTTCATTTGGAAAAGAAAATGTTCCATACTAATGGATTCGGGGCCATAACCATGGGTTCCAATGTACCAGATCTTGTAGCACTTACCAACGAGGCCCTATCGATTAGTATTACACAGAAGAAATCAATTATAGACACTAATCTAATTAGATCTGCTCTTCATAGACAAACTTGGGATTTTCGACCCAAGGTAAGATCGGTTCAGGATCATGGGACCCTTTTCTATCAGATAGGAAGGGCTGTTGCACAAAATGGACTTCTAAGTAATTGCTCCATAGATCCTATATCTATCCATATGAAGAAGAGATCATGGGATTCTTATTTGTACAAATGGTACCTCGAACTTGGAACGAGCATGAAGAAATTAACGATACTTCTTTATCTTTTGAGTTGTTCTGCCGGATCGGTCGCTCAAGACCTTTGGTCTCTACCCGAACTCGATGAAAAAAGGGGGATCACTTCTTATGGACTCGTTGAGGATGATTCTGATCTAGTTCATGGCCTATTAGAAGTAGAAGGCACTCTGGTGGGATCCTCATGGACAGAAAAAGATTGCAGCCAGTTTGATAACGATCGAGTGACATTGCTTCTTCGGCCCGAAGCAAGGAATCCCTTAGATATGATGCAAAATGGATCTTGGTCTATCGTTGATCAGAGATTTCTCTACGAACAAGCCTTTGAAGAAGGAGAAGAACAAGCCTTTGAAGAAGGAGAAGGAGTCCTCGACCCGGAACGGATAGAGGAGAATTTTTTCAATCGCATAGTTTGGGCTCCTAGAATATGGCGACCTTGGGGCTTTGGATACAATCAAATAGAAAGCCCCAATTCATTGGGATTTCCCTATTGGGCCAGGTCATTTCGGGGCAAGCGGATCATTTATGATGAAGAGGATGGGCTTCAAGAGAATGATTCGGAGTTTTTGCAGAGTGGAACCATGCAGTACCAGACACGAGATAGATTTTCCAAAGAACAAGGTTTTTTTCGAATAAGCCAATTCATTTGGGACCCTGCAGATCCACTCTTTTTCCTAGACAAAGATCAGCCCTTTGTCTCTGTGTTTTCACATCGAGAATTCTTTGCAGATGAAGAGATGTCAAAGGGGCTTCTTACTCCCCAAACAGATCCTTCTACATCTACATCTAGACCTAAACGCTGGTTTATCAAGAATACGCAAGAAAAGTACTTCGAATTGTTGATTTATCGCCAGAGATGGCTTAGAACCAATAGTTCATTATCTAATGGATTTTTCCGTTCTAATACTCCATCTGAGAGTTATCAGTATTTATCAGAGCTGTTCCTATCTAACGGAACGCTATTAGATCAAATGACAAAGACATTGGTGAGAAAAAGATGTCTTTTCCCGGATGAAATGGTTGTTGCTATCTGCTACACTAACGAATCATTGGTTTAACTGAATAACTAAATAAAATAGATAGATATTTTTCTTCGTCTCAGGTCGACGGATCTTCTCAATTGAAAGATCCCCTATATGTATAATACACATTCCAGTTGACCG